ACGTAGGGTGTTTTTGTAGTTGTATTTGGTTTATGTATGATGAGTGGTATGATTTTTTGTTAAAAATTATATTGATTGGGGGTTGACACTGTACTTGGTGCATGTATGAGTGTGTGTTTTCAGTACTGTGTTTGGTGTTTTTTATTTTAAATAATGTTTTTGACACTGTACTTGGTGTGTGATGAGTATATGTGATAAAAATTTATCTTAATATAATAATAGCCAAATTGATTTTGGTTGGAAATATGTCTAATAAGCATTAATTGATTAATACCATATCTACTATGGGTCAGATAAAGAATATGAACGTAAGTCCAGTCTAATAGAAGACGGCGGATACCAGGTATGTGGGCCTGAAGTTACAGAGAATAAAAGAAATACTATATGCCTATAAGACCATTTGATGTATGATGTCCAATCATTATGTATAGAACTCATTAACCAGAGGCCTCTTAAAAAGAAACGAATGGCCTGTTAGATTACTATGTCCCTGAAAAAACAACCAGAGGCCTCTTAAAAAGAAACGAATGACCTGTTAGATTACTATGGACTTGAAAATATTAATGGAATGTCTATTTGTTAAAGGATTGCTTATTTCTCGAGAAAAGGTAAGTTAGAACTGTCTATTACTTAGATAATATTCATGGTGTAGATAATGTAGGTATAAATATGTCTTACGATCATTAATACCATGTAATACTAGCACTTTCCATGTCCAATTAAACATAAAATGTATAAGACGATATGCTTGAGGTAAATAAATCCATGCACGATTATACATAGCATGTACTAAGTATGGGCATGTAATATTACATTACCCCCTGGGGGGGTGGGGGGGGTACCGAAATAATTTATGTACTAGGTATAGTATGTAAGTAGTTGTGCTGTCAAAGAGTAGTTTATTAAAAATTCCGGTTTTGGGGATCGGGGATGAAGGTGTGAGTCTTTCTTCTTTGAGTATTTCAGGAGGGTGGTGTTCCTCATTTCTGGTTTACAAGACCAGTGTTTTATGGTAAACTACTGAAATATTGATTTAGTATTTTATTTTCAATTAGGTTGGTTGTAGGTATGATGGTGAAGATGATGGTAAAATATAGTAGGGAGGCGATTTGTCCAATAAGGATGAATGGGTTTTCTACTGGTTGGCCTCCGATTCATGTTAGGATTAGTAGGTCGGTGGTTAGACATCAGAAGGTGATTTGTGCTATTGGTCGGAATGTGATTGTTCGTTGTTTTGATAAGTGGAGTGTTGGTATGAGTAGTAGGACTAGGATAGATATAAATAGTGCTAGGACGCCGCCTAATTTATTGGGGATTGAGCGTAGAATTGCGTAAGCGAACAGGAAGTATCATTCTGGTTTGATGTGTGGTGGGGTGATTAGTGGATTTGCTGGTGTAAAGTTGTCTGGGTCTCCTAGTAGGTTTGGGTAAAATAGGGTTAGGGTGAGTAGGCATGTGATTATTAGAATGAGGCCTAGTAGGTCTTTATAGGAGAAGTAGGGGTGGAATGGGATTTTATCACAGTTTGAATTTAGTCCTGTTGGGTTGTTTGATCCTGTTTCGTGTAGAAGTAGGAGGTGTAGTATGGTTATTCCTAAGATGACGAATGGGATTAGGAAATGGAATGTGAAGAATCGGGTTAGGGTGGCGTTGTCTACAGAGAACCCCCCTCAGATTCACTCTACGAGTGTGGGGCCTACGTATGGAATAGCTGATAGAAGGTTGGTGATTACTGTAGCTCCTCAGAATGATATTTGTCCTCATGGCAGTACGTAGCCTACGAATGCAGTGGCTATGACTAGGAATAGTAGTATTACTCCTGTGTTTCAGGTTTTGTTGTAAAGGTAGGAGCCGTAGTAGATTCCTCGTCCGATGTGAAGGTAGATACATATGAAAAATAGTGAGGCGCCGTTGGCGTGTATATTTCGGATTAGTCATCCGTATTGGACGTCTCGTTGGATGTGGGAGATTGATGAGAAGGCTGTAGAGATGTCAGGTGAGTAGTGTATGGCTAGGAAGATTCCTGTGGCTAGTTGTAGAATGAGGCATGCTCCTAGTAATGATCCGAAATTTCATAAAGCGGAAATGTTGGATGGGGTGGGTAGGTCGATTAAGGTGTTGTTGATAATCTTTAATAGTGGGTTTGTGTTTTTTATGGTTTTGGTGATGATTCCTGTGGTTTTATGTGTCCTTTAGTTGAATGGTGGTTGATTGTTCCTGTAGTTGAATGACAATGGTGGTTTTTCAAGCCATTGGTTTCGGTGTAAGTCCGAATTGGAACGTATGGTTTATTTTTCATTTTTGTTTGGGTTTGGTTTGGTGTTTTGAATAATTGGGGTGGCTTCTAATATTTCTCCTTATTATGGTATTTTAAGCTTGTTAATGGGAGCGGTGTTTGGTTGTGGGGTGTTGGTGTGAAAAGGGGGGTCTTTTATGTCTTTAGTGTTATTTTTGATTTATTTGGGGGGGATGTTGGTTATTTTTGCTTATTCAGCTACTCTGGTATTGGAGCCTTTTCCTACTGCTTTTTCTAACTGGGAAGGAGTGATTAATGTGTTTAATTATGTTCTTCTTGTTGTGGTTTTAGTGTTTATTGGGTCGGATTGGTGGTGTGGCATGGTTGATTTAGGTGATAAGGTGTCTGATGCTGATAGTATGTCGGTTGTTCGTGTTGATTTTGTTGGGGTGTCATTGTTTTATTATTTAGGGTGTGTGGTTTTTTTAGTTGCTGGGGTTGGGTTACTACTTACGTTGTTTGTAGTGTTGGTATTAATTCGTGGTTTATATCGGGGAGCGGTTCGTGTTATTAGGTGTTGGTGGGTTTTAGTTTGTGTTGGGTTTATTGTTTGGATGTGTGGTTTAAAATAGTAGTGGAATGAGTATTAATAGGTAGATGAATGATAATAGATAGGTTTTAATTAGGCCTTTTTGTGATGTTGTTATTGTGATTGGGGGTTTTTGGTGTTTAATGATTTCTTCTGGTCCTAAGTTTGAGTATCATATTTGGTCCATAAGGCGGGTTGATTCTTTTTCTGCTTTTGATAGTGTTGTGGTTGATGTGATTCGGTGTGTGGTTATTGTTGTATAAGCTTGTATAGGTTTTTGGTGTGTTATGTTGAGCAGGTTTGTGGCAATTAATAGGCTGGTTAGTATGATTATTAGGGCAGTTAGTTTATAGCTTGTTGGTAGAGTTAGGGGTGGGATTTGTGAGGGGTGTATTGTGAGAGATATAAATAATCCGGCGATGATGCTTCATTTTGCCAGTTGGGTAATTGGTTTAGTGCATTTTGGGTCTTCTTCGTAGTGTGGTAGTGGTTGGTGTGTTGGGTGTCCGGTTCATACAGTGGTTAGTACTCGAATACTATAGATTGTGGTGAAAGAGGTTGAGATTAGTACTAGGATCAGAGCTAGTGTGTTTGTATGTGATGTTATAATACATTCAATGATAGTGTCTTTAGAGTAGAATGCTGAGAGGAATGGTGTTCCTGAGAGGGCGAGGGTTCCGATTGTAAAGCAGGATGATGTAGTTGGGAGGGTTTTGTGTAATGTGCCCATTTTTCGGATGTCTTGTTCTCCATGTAAGGTGTGAATGACGTTGCCTGCGCATAGGAATAGTATGGACTTAAAAAATGCGTGTAGGCATAGGTGTAAGAAGGCTAGTTCAGGGAGGCATAATCCAATGGTGGTTATTATTAAGCCTAGTTGGCTTAGTGTAGAATAAGCGATGATTTCTTTGATGTCATTTTTTGTAAGGGCGTGGGTGGCTGCGTATAGGGTAGTGATAGCCCCTAAAAATAGGCAGATTGATAGAGCGATGTGGTTGTTTTCTAAGAGGGGTTGTATACGGATGAGTAGGTAGACTCCTGCTACTACTATTGTGCTGGAGTGTAGTAGGGCTGATACAGGAGTTGGGCCCTCTATTGCTGCTAGTAATCATGGGTGTATTCCGAATTGGGCTGATTTTGCTATTGCGGCTAAGATGAATCCTAGTAGAGGTATTATTGGTGTGAGATGTGATATTGAGTAGATCATTGGTAGATCTAGTGTGTCTAGTAATAGCAAGAATCAACATATGTTTATGATTAGGCCTACATCTCCAATTCGGTTGTAAATAATGGCTTGTATTGAGGATTCGTTGGCTTTTGCTCGTGCTCGTCATCATGTAATCAATAAGAATGATATGAATCCAACACCCTCTCAGCCGATAAATAGTAGGAATATGTTGTTGGCTGTGGCTAGGGTTAGTATCGCTAGTAGGAAGATTAGTAGGTATTGGGTGAATTTAGTGCGTTGTTTGTCTGTGGATATATATCAGTCTGAATATGCTACAATGGTTCGTGTGATAAATAGGGCGATAGGTATAAATGTGGTTGAGTATGTGTCAAATTTTACATTAAGGGTAATGTTGAGTGTGTCTGATTTTAAGATAGTGGTGATAGTATAGTCGTTTATATAAGAGGATTTGAGAATGAAGAGTAGAATTGATAGGTATAATGAAATTGTGATGGCTTTTTTTGGGCTTCAGATTCATGTACTTAGTGTTGGTGAGAGTGATAGAATTAATGGTGTGGTGAGGATGAATAGTTGTAATAGGTATAGTGTTTTTAGGTCAATTAGTTGTAGGACGTTCATGACTTTTACTTGGAGTTGCACCAAGGGGGAATGGTGCCTAAAACCATTGGATTACTTCTATCCTTTAAAAGTGAGAGAGCTGAGGTTTTAGTTTCAGTTATAAGAGTTAGCAGCTTTTATTGTACCTCTCTCGGTTTATAAGGGGATTTTAACTCCTATTTTTAGATCCACAGTCTAATGTTTGTATTAAAACTATATCAACATAATACACTTGAGATTAGTTGTGGTTTTATTATGAGTAGGATTATTGGTAGGATGTGTAGTGTTATGATTAGATGTTCTCGCGTTTGGGTTGGTGGGATGGTTAAAATGTTTGATGGTGATTCACCTCCTAGTTGAGTGGTTGAGAATATGTAAAGTGTGTATGTAGCTGTTAAGATGGTTCCTAATCCTGTGATTAAGATGGTAGTATTTGATCAGTTGAATAGTGAGGTAATAATAGATAGTTCTCCTATGAGGTTGATAGTTGGAGGTAGGGCTATGTTAGTAAGGCAGGCAGAAAGTCATCATAGGGTTATGAGTGGTAGTAGAAGTTGTATGTTACGTGTTAGGATTAGGATTCGGCTGTTCGTTCGTTCGTAGTTTGTGTTTGATAGGCAGAATAGTATAGATGATGTTAAACCGTGGGCAATTATAAGGGTGATAGCACCTGTGAGTGCTCATTGAGTTTGTACAAATGTAGAGGCAATAACGAGTCCTATGTGGCTTACAGATGAATAAGCGATTAGTGATTTTAAGTCGGTTTGTCGTAGGCAGATCAGGCTAGTTATGATAATTCCTCATAGTGCTAATATTATGAATGGGTGATATGGATTTTTTAGGGGAGGGTCTATAACTAAGGATACTCGAATGATGCCGTATCCGCCTAGTTTTAGTAGTACACCAGCAAGGATTATTGACCCGGCGATAGGGGCTTCTACATGTGCTTTTGGTAGTCACAGGTGAAGTCCGTATAGTGGTATTTTAATTATAAAGGCAGTTAGTAAGGCGAACCATCATGTTGTGTAAGTTCATGAGTTTTCTAGGTATGGTAGATTGAGTTGTAAGATGGGCATGGATAGAGTACCGCTGTGGGATTGTAGTAGTAGTAGGGCAATTAGAAGTGGTAATGATCCGATAAGGGTGTAAAATAGGAAGTAAATTCCGGCGTTTAATCGTTGTATTTGATTGCCTCATCGTGTGATAATAATTAAGGTTGGGATTAGGGTGGTTTCAAATGTGATGTAGAATGTAATTAGTTCTGTGGCAGAGAATGCTGTAATTAGGGAGGCTTGTAAAAAAGCAGTTGTGGAGATAAAGATTTGTTTTCGTAGGGTTGGTTCAGTTATCAGGTGATTTTGGCTTGCTAGGATTATTAGTGGAGTGAGTCAGCAAGATAGAGTAATAAGAGGGGCAGAAATGTGGTCAATCCCTAGTGATAGGTTGGAGTATGTTATAGTGTGCCCTGTTAATGGTTTTATTAATTGTAAGCTTAATAAGGCAATGGCAAAGCTTTGGACGATTGTTGTGATTAATAGATTTTTTTTGTTACAGAGTATGGCTGTTGGGATTAGTATAATTGTTGGGATTAAGATTTTTAACATTGTAGTAGGCTTAGGTTGTGTAGTAAGTCTGAGCCATGGGTTCGTGAAGAAGTCACTAGGAGAGAGAGACCTGTTCCAGCTTCACAGGCTGAAAAGGCTAGTATTAATATAGGAGATAGTATGAGGGAAGGTGTCTGTAACTGTAAGGCTCATGTTGATAGGGCGATAAATATTGAGAGTATAATACCCTCTAAGCAGAGTAGGGTTGAAATTAGGTGGGTTCGGTGTAGCGCAAATCCTATTATACTAATGGCGAAGGCAATGATATAGCTGAAGTGTAGTGTGGTTATGGGGTGGTCATGGGATAAATCATGGTTTGCTAAGTCGAAATTAGAGGTCTTTAATTAGACTAATCACCCATTCTGCTCATTCTAGTCCTCCTTGGGTTCATTCGTAGGCTAGGCCTAGTGTTAGTAGCGTTAAGATGATCAGGGCTCAGGTTATTGAAAAGGTGGGGGTAGATAGTTGGGTGGCTCATGGAATTGGTAGTAGTAGGGCAATTTCTAAGTCGAAAAGTAAGAATAAGATTGCTACTGAGGAAGAATCGGATGGAGAAGGGTAGTCAGGCTGATTCTAAAGGGTCAAACCCACACTCATATGGGGAAAGTTTTTCGTTGTTAGGTTTTATTAGGGCTAGTAGATTGTTTAGTAGTACGAGTATTATTGATAAGGTGAGGGTTATTGTGATGACGATGGTTATTATGTTTATTATCCCCCTTTAGGTGTGTCTAAAACTTAGTGATTGGAAGTCGCTTGTACTATTATACTAGGGGGATATGATCCTCATCAGTAGATTGAGATAAATAGGAAGAGTCAGACTACGTCTACGAAGTGTCAGTATCATGCTGCGGCTTCGAATCCGAAGTGGTGGTTAGAGGTGAAGTGGTGTTTCATTTGTCGTAGGAGGCATACAATTAAAAATGTGGATCCAATGATTACGTGTAGTCCGTGGAAGCCGGTTGCTACAAAGAATGTAGAGCCATAAATGCTGTCGGCCATAGTGAATGTGGTTTCGTAGTATTCTATGGCTTGTAGGGCTGTGAAGTATAGGCCTAGTAGAATTGTTATAAGAAGGGCTTGGATTGTTTGGTTTCGGTTGGATTCTATTATGCTATGGTGGGCTCAGGTGATTGTAACTCCTGATGCTAGTAGGACGGCGGTGTTTAGTAGGGGGACTTCAAATGGATTAAGTGGTGTGATTCCTATAGGTGGTCAGTGTCCCCCTAGTTCTGGGGTTGGGGCTAGGCTTGAGTGGTAGAAGGCTCAGAAGAATCCGGCAAAGAAGAATACTTCTGATGTGATGAACAGGATTATTCCGTATCGTAGTCCTTTTTGTACTGGCTTGGTGTGGTGTCCTTGGAATGTGCTTTCTCGTACAACGTCTCGTCATCACTGTAATACTGTTACTGCTATGTTTAGCAGGCCGATGATTAGTAGGTTGGGTGAGTTGTGGTGAAATCATATAATGAGGCCGGAAGTTATTGCAAATGCGGCTATTCCTCCGGTCAGTGGTCATGGGCTCTGGTTGACTATGTGGTATGGATGTATTTGTTTGGCTATTTAATGTTTTCTTGTAGGTATAGGCTTAGTAGGAGGACGAATACAATAGCTTGAATAATGGCTACTGCTAGTTCTAGGATTGTTAGAAGTAATAGTACTATTATGGTAAATATAGACAAGGTTGGGATGGTGGGTAGTAGGGCTAGCACGGCAGTTGAGGTGAGTTGAATAAGCAGGTGTCCTGCTGTTAGGTTTGCTGTAATACGGACTCCTAGGGCAATTGGTCGGATAAATAGGCTGATAGTTTCAATTATGATTAACGGTGGGATTAGTGGTATTGGTGTGCCTTCTGGGAGTAGGTGGGCTAATGATATAGTTGGTTGGTTTCGTAGGCCAATTAGTACGGTGGCAAGTCATATTGGAATGGCTAGTCCTAAGTTTATAGATAGTTGTGTTGTTGGAGTAAATGTGTATGGTAGTAGTCCTAGTAGGTTTGATGTTAGTAGTAGGGCTATCAGGGATGTTAGGGTAATTGATCATTGGTGTCCGGGTTGGCTAATTGGTGATATTAGTTGTTTTGTAAATAGATTGGTAGTTCATGATTGAATTGTTATCAGGCGGTTGGTGATTCATCGGTTGTTTTTAGTTGGGAATACAATTGCTGGTATTAGTAGGCTTAGTGTAATTAGTGGAATTCCAATTTTTTCTGGGGTTGAGAATTGGTCGAAGAAGGTTAAGTTCATGGTCAGGTTCAGGTTTCTTTTTTAGTTTTTTTTGCTTTGCTTATAATGTTATTATGTGTAAGGTGAGATTTAATTTTAGGTTGTATAATAATGTAAATTAATCAAGTGGTGCACAGGATGGATAATCATGGGCTTGGATTTAATTGAGGCATATCACTAAGGAGGTGTGGTAAGTCTCTTTTTCTAGCTTAAAAGGCTAGTGCTATCCGCTATAAGCTTCTATAGTGATTGAAGTGATGATCAGTTTTCAAATTGTTGAAGAGGTGTTGATTCAATTACGATTGGTATGAAACTGTGGTTTGCCCCGCAGATCTCAGAGCACTGTCCGTAGAATAAACCTGGTTGTATTATAATGAAATTGGTTTGGTTTAGCCGTCCTGGGACTGCATCTGTTTTTACACCTAAGGATGGTACTGCTCATGAGTGTAAGACGTCTTCTGCTGAGATTAGTATTCGGATTGGTGTTTCTATTGGGGCGACTATTCGATGGTCTACTTCTAGGAGTCGTGAGTGGCCATTAATGAGGTCTTGAGTTGGAATTATGTATGAGTCAAATTCTAAGTCTTCATAGTCGGTGTATTCGTATGTTCAGTATCATTGGTGGCCCATGGTTTTAATTGTTAAATGGGGGTTGTTGATCTCGTCTGTAAGGTATAGTACTTGTAGAGATGGAAGGGCGATTGTAATAAGAACGATGGCTGGTAGGATAGTTCAGATTATTTCTACTTCTTGAGCATCTATGGTGTTGGTATGAGTTAACTTTGTTGTTATTATAGATGTAATGATATAAAGTACTAGGGTGCTAATGAGGAATACAATTATTAGGGTGTGGTCATGAAAGTGTAGTAGTTCTTCTATAATTGGAGATATTGCATCTTGGAATTCTAATTGTAGGGGGTGTGCCATTAAGTCGTAAAGGGATTAAACCTATAATTTAATCTTGACGAGATTATGTAATTTTTACTAACGTCTTGATGGTAAATTAAGGAAGAAACATAATGGTTTATGTGATTGGCTTGAAACTAGTTTAAGGGGGTTCGATTCCTTCCTTTCTTGGGCTATAGTATGTGTGCGGATTCTTCATAGGTGTGGCTAGATGGAGGGCAACCGCTTAGTCATTCTACGTTGATCAGTGGTGGTTCAATTAGTACTATTTTTCGTTTTGATGAGAAGGCCTCTCAGATGATGACTAGTATTATGATGACCGCTGCTATGGAGATTATTGAGCCAATTGATGAGATGGAGTTTCATATTGTATAGGCGTCTGGGTAGTCTGAGTATCGTCGTGGCATACCAGCTAAACCTAGAAAGTGCTGTGGGAAGAATGTTATGTTTACACCAAAGAATATTACTACGAATTGTAGTTTTGCTCATGTTTGGTTTAATGAGAATCCTGTAAATAGGGGGAATCAGTGGGTAAATCCGGCCATAATAGCGAATACGGCTCCCATAGATAGTACGTAGTGGAAGTGTGCTACTACGTAGTATGTGTCGTGTAGCACGATATCTAAAGATGAGTTGGCTAGTACAATTCCTGTTAGTCCTCCGATGGTAAATAGGAAGATAAACCCCAGAGCTCATAGTAGGGGGGCATCTCATTTGATTATTCCTCCGTGAAGGGTGGCTAGTCAGCTGAATACCTTAACGCCTGTTGGGATAGCAATGATTATTGTTGCTGATGTAAAGTAGGCTCGGGTGTCTACGTCTATTCCCACTGTAAATATATGGTGAGCTCAAACGATGAACCCTAAAAATCCAATGGACATTATTGCTCAGACTATGCCCATGTATCCGAATGGTTCTTTTTTGCCAGTATAATAAGCGACTACATGTGAAATTATTCCGAAGCCAGGAAGGATGAGAATGTATACTTCTGGGTGGCCGAAGAATCAGAATAGATGTTGGTATAGAATTGGATCTCCTCCGCCAGATGGATCAAAGAAGGTTGTATTTAGGTTTCGGTCTGTTAAAAGTATTGTAATGCCTGCGGCTAGTACTGGAAGGGAAAGTAATAGTAATACAGCTGTGATAAGTACAGATCATACGAAAAGTGGTGTTTGGTATTGTGATATTGATGGGGTTTTTATATTGATTGCAGTGGTGATGAAGTTGATAGCCCCTAAAATTGAAGATGCCCCGGCTAAATGTAAGGAAAAGATGGTTAGGTCGACAGAAGCTCCAGCGTGGGCTATGTTGCCTGCTAAAGGAGGGTAGACAGTTCATCCTGTTCCAGCTCCAGCTTCAATACCGGAGGAGGCTAGGAGTAGTAGTAGTGATGGAGGTAGGAGTCAAAAGCTTATGTTATTTATACGTGGAAATGCTATGTCTGGCGATCCAATTATTATTGGAACTAATCAGTTTCCAAATCCACCGATTATAATTGGTATAACTATAAAAAAGATTATAATGAAGGCGTGAGCGGTAACAATTACATTATATACCTGATCGTCTCCTAGTAGGGGTCCTGGTTGGCTTAATTCTGTTCGAATTAATAGACTAAGAGCTGTTCCAATTATTCCTGCTCAGGCCCCAAAAATTAGGTAAAGGGTGCCAATGTCTTTATGGTTAGTAGAAAATAGTCAGCGGTTTAATATCATAGGTGGGGTAGGGTAGCTGAGTGTTTAGCGTTAGGCTGTAGACCTTTTCACGGGGGTTAAATTCCCTCTCTTATCATAGTTCTGTGGTGAAGTTCACGTCAGATTGCAAATTTGAAGATATATCCTAGTGGTGATATCAGAGCTTTGGGTTATATCATATTATAGATAAAAGCCTGATGGATAAGGTGTTTAGCTGTTAACTAAAATGTTCATGGGATCAAAGCCCATTTATCTACTAAGGTCTTAGCTTAATTAAAGTGTTTGAGTTGCATTCAATTGACATAGGATAAAACCCTATAGGTCTTAATCAGAAACTAAGAGGACGATATCTCTTGTTTGGGGCTTTGAAGGCCCCTGGTTTGTTGTTTATCCTAAGTTTCTTTTTAAATGGAGTATAGCAGTATAGGTAGGATTGGAAGTATGGTTGTTGATAACAGGGCTATTGTGGCTAGGTAGGGTTTTGTATAAGATGTTTTGTGTCGTCATTGTTGGGTGTAGTTGTGGGAGTTTGGGGGTAGTGTGATTGTTGTGTAGTATGTGATTCGCAGATAGAAGAACAAGCTTAGGAGGGAGGCTATGGCTATTAATGTGGCTAGGGTGGTTATATGTTGTTTGGTGAGTTCTTGTAAGATTAGTCACTTAGGTGAGAACCCTGTTAATGGGGGTAGTCCAGCTAAGGATAGCAGTGTTAATATTATTAGTGTGCTTAGAGATGGGATTTTTGTTCAAGATAATATGATTGTGGCTATTTTGTTTGTTTTTAGGTATTCAATTATGAGGAATGTAGTAATTGTTATTACGCAGTACAGGTAGAATGTGAGTAGTGTTAGTTTTGGTGATAGAGTAAGAACAATGGCTATTCATCCAAGATGGGCAATTGATGAGAAAGCTATGATTTTTCGCAGTTGTGTTTGGTTTAGTCCCCCCCACCCCCCCAGGGAAGCGGATATTAGTCCTAGTGACAGTAATAATGGTGTGTTTAGATGCTGAGATGTGGTTGTTAGGATGGTTAGTGGGGCTAGTTTTTGTCAAGTAGTTAGTAATAGCGCTGTTATTGGAGTGGATCCTTGTAGCACCTCTGGTAGTCAAAGGTGAAATGGAGCCAGTCCTAGCTTTATGGCCAGGGCTACTGTTAGCAACACACATGAAGTACTATTGGACATAAGTGTCATATCCCACTGGCCTAAATATCAGGCGTTTATGACGCTGGAGAATAGTAGTAGTGTTGAAGCTGCTGCTTGTGTCAGAAAGTATTTAATGGAGGCTTCAATGGCTCGTGGGTGGTGTTGTTGTGCAATTAGGGGAATAATGGACAAAGTGCTTATTTCTAGGCCACATCATGCTAGAATTCAATGGTTACTTGAAATTGTAAGCAATGGTCCTATGATTAGACTCGTAGTAATAAGTCCCTTTGCAAGAGGGTTCATTAGCAGAGGAGGGATTTAAACCAACATTGTCGGGGTATGGGCCCGATAGCTTAGTTAGCTGACTTTACTAGAACATAGTATAGTGGAAGTATGGGGAGTTTTGATCTCTCTGGGGCAGGTTCGAATCCTGTTTTTCTAAGGAGACGAGAGGGTTATCAACCTCTATCTTTCACCCTATCAAGGTGATCCTTTGTATTTCGGGCACGTGTCCTATATTATTGGTGGGAGTCCGGAGGTTGTGATGGGTATTGTTATGTGTCATGCACATAGTGCGAGAGTAATTGGTAAGAAGTTTTTTCACAGTAGGTGTATTAATTGGTCGTATCGGAATCGTGGGTATGAGGCTCGTACTCATAGGAATCCAATGGACAGTATTACTGTTTTTGTTATTAATGAAAGTGAGAATATTTCTGGTGTGTTTAATGTACTTGGGTTTAAGAATATGATAGTTGTTAGTGTATTTATTATTAAAATGTTGGTGTACTCTGCTAAGAAGAATAGGGCGAATGGACCTGCAGAATATTCTACGTTAAAGCCAGATACTAATTCAGATTCTCCTTCTGTCAGGTCGAATGGTGCTCGGTTAGTTTCTGCAAGGGTTGAGATGTATCATATCATTATTAGTGGTCATGATGATAGTATTAGATATAGTGGTTCTTGTGTGGTAGCAAATGTTTGTATATTAAATCCACCAGAAAATAAGATTATTGATAGTAGAATAATTCCTAGGGTTACTTCGTAGGAGATAGTCTGGGCTACTGCACGTAGGGCCCCTATTAGGGCGTATTTTGAATTTGATGCTCATCCGGACCATAGGATAGAATATACCATGAAGCTTGATATGGAAATTAGGAACAGTAGGCCTAGATTTAGGTCGGCTAGTGAATGTGGGAGTGGCATGGGTAGTCAGATTGATAGTGCTAGTAAAAGGGCCAGTATTGGGGCCATGGTAAACAGTATATGGGATGAGTTAGTGGGTCGAATTGGTTCTTTGATAAATAGCTTTAGCCCATCTGCTACTGGTTGTAAAATGCCATATGGGCCTACTAGGTTGGGTCCTTTTCGTAGCTGTATGTAACCTAATACTTTTCGTTCAATAAGAGTAAAGAAGGCTACTGAGATTAGAATGGGGATGATGTAGGTTAGTGGTGATAGCAGGTTTGGGATGAGCACTTGTTATTGGGGAGGGGGATTGAACCCCTGGTTAAAGGGTTTAGGTCTTTTGCATTAATACCTGCTTTGCTACTCCAATGGGCCTTTGTCTAGGGTATGGTTGGTGGATGGTTGTCTTTGTACTTAGTTTAGTTATGTTCACTAATGCAGAGTATAGCGTGTTTTTACATGGGCTATATATTTTCAATCCTTTCGTACTAGAAAATTTGCAGTCATAGATAGAAACCGACCTGGATTACTCCGGTCTGAACTCAGATCACGTAGGACTATTAATCGTTGAACAAACGAACCCTTAATAGCGGTTGCACCATTAGGGTGTCCTGATCCAACATCGAGGTCGTAAACCCCCGTCATTGATATGGACTCTAAGAGGGGATTGCGCTGTTATCCCTGGGGTAGCTTGGTTCGTTGATCATGTATATTGGATCGTTTTGTCGTAGACACTTAGGTTTGTGCTATCTTGGTAGTAATTTTCGGGGGTTTTATTATCCTCCGAGGTCGCCCCAACCGAAAGTTTTAAGCCAGGTGTTTCATAGGGTGTTTTCTGTTGAATAGTTGGTTGATGATTGTGACCTATACTTAAAGTTCCACAGGGTCTTCTCGTCTTATGGGGTTATTCCCGCTTTTGCACGGGGAGATCAATTTCACTGATTGTTTGTAAGAGACAGATAGAACCTCGTTTAGCCATTCATTCTAGTCTTTATTTAAAAGACGAGTGATTACGCTACCTTCGCACGGTCAGGATACCGCGGCCGTTAAACAGTGTCACTGGGCAGGCATCACTCCTAATACTTGTAATGCTAGGAGCTATGTTTTTGGTAAACAGTCGAGTTCTTTGTTTGCCTAGTTCCTTTTACAAATTTTAATCTTTCTTATATGCACTCCTGTGTTGGGTTAACAGTTTTGTCTATAGGACTTGTTTAGTTTTGTTTATCTCTATAAGTTTTTATGTTAATAATCAGTAGTTTGTTTGGGCTGATTTAAGCTTATGCTTAGAGAAGTTTTTATTCTTGTTACTCATTTTAGCATTAACTCTTCTATGTGGGTAGAATAGCTCAGTAGAGGTTTGGGGAAGTAAATTTTTATTAATATTTATTGTGGGTTAGCTTTAACGCTTTATTTTGGTGGTGGCTGCTTTAAGGCCTACGGATATACTTAAGAATTTTTTGCCTCCATTACTTGGTTGTTTCCTTTGTTAGTTGGGCTGTACCCCTACTAAATATCTCTTAAATCTCTCTTTGGGTGACTTTTGTTTTGTCTGTTGGAGGGTTTAAGGTAGAACTTTTATTCTTTTCCTGAGCAACCAGCTATTACTAAGTTCGTTAGGCTTTTCACTTCTACTTATAAGTCTTTCCACTCTTTTGCCACAGAGACGGTTAGGAAGTTTTTGTTATAAACTGCTTGTAAGTAGCTCACTTAGTTTCGGGATTTCATACTTTAGTTCTCTTTGCTTGAAGTATGCTGGCTAAATCATTATGCAAAAGGTACAAGGTTTTATCTTTGCTTTTTGTTGCTTAGTGACTGTTTCATTTTTTTCACCTTTCCCTTGCGGTACTGTTTTTATAGCTCCGTTGGTCTTTTCCTATCTCCTATACTTAGACAAGTAGAATGTTTTAAGGTTTGAGTGGTTGTGGTGGTTATTATCTGTTGGGTGTAGTTAGCTAATTGGGCTGGGTTTATTGCTCAAGGCAGCCCTTGTTTATTGGGCATTTTTCAGGTGTAAGCTGAGTGCTTTAAGGTTAAGCTATGTCTTGATATTCCAAGTACACCTTCCGGTATACTTACCATGTTACGACTTGCCTCATCTTATGTGTTTGGAGTGGTTTATATATAAGTTGTTGTTTTTTGATGAGGGTGACGGGCGGTGTGTGCGCGTCTCAGATCCTGGTTAATGTGGGCTCTCTGCTTTCACATTACTGCTAAATCCTACTTTTAGATCCATATTTCAGGGTTCTTTCCGTTAATATTTCTAGTGTAGAAAATGTAGCCCATTTCTTCCACCTCAGTTGGCTACACCTTGACCTGACTTATTAGTTGTGTAAACTATTGTGCTTACTTTTGTTCCTTAGTAGGGTAAGCTGTGGACGGAGGTATATAGGCTGTGGGCGAGAGGTGGTGAGGTAGATCGTGGATTATCGATTATAGAACAGGCTCCTCTAGGTGGGTTTGAGGCACCGCCAAGTCCTTTGAGTTTCAAACATTTGGTTTGTAGTTCTCTGGCAAATTTTTTATATTAAAAAATTTAGGTTTAGGGCTAAGCATAGTGGGGTATCTAATCCCAGTTTGTACCTTAGCTATCGTGGGTTCAAATTGGTCTGTATGTTAAGGTTGTTTTCACAGTGTGATATAGTGCATATTAACTTATAACAGAAGGATTGTGGGTTTATCTTAATTTTTTTGATTATTTTTAATCACGTTTTATGCCGTTTTGTTGTTATTTTGGGCTTCTTGTATAGCCGCGGTGGCTGGCACAAGGATTTACCAGCCCTAGTTTTACTATAAATAAGTCAAGCTTTGCGCTTATAGCTTAATGTTTGTCACTGCTGAGGCCCATGGGGGTGTGGCATTGCTAGGTGTTTTGGGCTGTCATGGTGTGCCTGATACCTGCTCCTTGTTCTTTTGGTAGATGAAGAATTAGGGCGTTTTCACTGGGGTGCTGATACTTGCATGTGTAATTTTAGTAAAAAATAACATTAAGACTGGGACCAAATCTTTTTGTTTTTGGGGTGATTAATGCCCATCTTGGCAGCTTCAGTGCCATGCTTTGGTATAAGCTACAATAAC